AGTGCTTTTTCAACTCTCTCAAAATGGAATCTATTCCAAACATATATGCCATGGTTCCTTACTTCGACAGGGTACAAATATCTAAATTTGATATTTTTAGATACTTTTTCAGACCTATTGCCGATACTAAGTAGCAGTCAAAAATGTGTATCCATTTTTCACGATATTGTGCATGGATCGGGTATATCATGGCGAATTCTTCAGAAAAATTGGTTTGTCCCACAATGGAATCTGATAAGTGAGATTTCGAGTAAGTGTTTCCATAATCCTCTTCTGTCCGAAGAAATGATTCATCGAAATAATGAGTCACCATTGATATCCACACATCCGAGATTGCCAAATGTTCGGGAGTTGCCCTATTCAATCCTTTTGCTTCTTCTTGTTACTACATATCTCGTTCGTACACATCTTCTCTTTCTTTCCCGGGCCTCTAGTAAGTTACAGACAGAGTTCGAAAGGGTCAAATCTTTGATGATTCAATCATCTATGATTGGGTTGCGAAAACTTCTGGATAGGTATCCTACATCTGAACCGAATTCTTTCTGGTTAAAGAATCTCTTTCTAGTTGCTCTGCAACAATTAGGAGATTCTCTAGAAGAAATACGGGGTTCTGCTTCTAGCGGCAACATGCTTGGTCCCGCTTATGAGGTCAAATCAATACGTTCTAAGAATCAATATTTTAGTTTCATCGGTATCGTCGATACCATACCAAATCCCATCAATCGAATCCCTTTTTCGATAAATATGAGACATCTAAGTCATACAAGTAAAGAGATCTATTCATTGATAAGAAAAAGAAAAAACGTGAACGGGGGTTGGATTGATGATAAAATAGAATCCTGGGTCGCGAACAGTGATTCGATTGGTGATGAAGAAAGAGAATTCTTGGTTCAGTTCTCCACCTTAACGACAGAAAGGGGGATTGCTCAAATTCTAGGGAGTCTGACTCATAGGGATCATTTCTCAAAGAATGACTCTGGTTATCAAATGATTGAACAACCGGGAGTAATTTACTTACGATACTTAGTTGCCATTCATAAAAAGTATCTAATGAATTCTAGGTTCAATACATCCTGTTTAGCAGAAAGACGGATATTCCTTGCTCATTATCACACAATCACCTATTTACAAACTTCGTGTGGGGCTAATAGTTTTCATTTCCCATCTCATGGAAAGCCCTTTTCGCTCCGCTTAGCCTTATACTTATTCCTCTGTAGGGGTATTTTAGTGATAGGTTCTATAGGAAGTGGACGATCCTATTTTGTCAAATACACAGTGATAAACTCCTATGCGCCTTTCATTAGGGTATTTCTGAACAAGTTCCTGGATAACAAGCCTAAAGGTGATGATATCCATATTGATGATAGTGACGATATTGATGCTAGTGACGATATCGATCGTGACCTTGATACGGAGCTGGGGCTGCTAACTATTCTGAATGCGCTAATTATGGATATGATGCCGGAAATCGACCCATTTTATATCACCCTTCAATTCAAATTAGCAAAAGAAATGTCTCCTTGCATAATGTGGATTCCAAGCATTCATGATCTGGATGTGAATGAGTCGAATTGCCTATCCCTCAGTCTATTAGTGAACCGTCTCCCCAGCCCCAGGGGTTGCGAAATCCGTTCCACTATAAATATTAATATTATTGTTATTGCTTCGACTCATATTCCCCAAAAAGTGGATCCCGCTCTACTAGCTCCGAAAAAATTCCATACGTGCATTAAGATACGAAGGCTTCTTATTCTACAACAACGAAATCACTTTTTAACTCTTTCATATACTAGGGGATTTCACTTGGAAAATAAAATGTTCCATACTAACGTATTCGGGTCCATAACCATGGGTTCCAATGCACGAGATCTTGTAGCACTTACCAATGAGGCCCTATCGATTAGTATTACACAGAAGAAATCAATTATAGACACTAATACAATTAGATCCGCTCTTCATAGACAAACTTGGGATTTGCGATCCCAGGTAAGATCGGTTCAGGATCATGGGATCCTTTTCTATCAGATAGGAAGGGCTGTAGCACAAAATGTACTTCTAAGTAATTGCCCCATAGATCCTATATCTATCTATATGAAGAAGAAATCATGTAACGAAGGGGATTCTTATTTGTACAAATGGTACTTCGAACTTGGAAGGAGCATGAAGAAATTAATGATACTTCGTTATCTTTTGGGTTGTTCTGCCGGATCGGTCGCTCAAGACCTTTGGTCTCTAACCGGACCCGATGAAAAAGGTGGGATCACTTCTTATGGACTCGTTGAGAATGATTCGGGTCTAGTCCATGGCCTATTAGAAGTAGAAGGCGCTCTGGTGGGATCTTCACGGACAGAAAAAGATTGCAGTCAGTTTGATAATGATCGAGTGGCATTGCTTCTTCGGCTCGAACCGAGGAATCCCTTAGATATGATGCAAAGCGGATCTTGTTCTATCCTCGATCAGAGATTTCTCTATGAAAAATACGAATCGGAGTTTGAGGAGG